GTTGGAACAAATTACTATAATGCGCCCCCGCCTGCGGATTAGTCGACATTTTTCACAAATTTTACGAACGGAAGCTCTTATTTTCATATTTGTCATTCCTTCTCTTAATTCTGAATCTACTGTTTGGTAGAAAATAAGTTTCTTGAAATTTTTCATCACGCATCCTATTGAATAACAATCACCTAATCTTTCGAATCCTTATTTCGGAGTCGAAAAATTATACGTCCTCTGGTTGAATCATAACGACTTACTTCAATTTTCACCTTATCTCCCGGCAGTATCCGTATAAAACTACGTCGGATCTTTCCTGAAACATAACCTAGAATCAGATCTTCATTATCTAATCGGACCCGGAACATGCCATTGGGAAGCGATTCTGTAATTAAACCTTCATGAATCCATTTTTGTTCTTTCATTCCAGGTAAAGCCCCCTTGAAGTATTAAGGAATGGAGGAGAAACTAAATTAGACAACTCACTCCCTTTCTTTTTTTTTTTATAAATAGGAAGAGGTTTCATAGCCCGTTTAGATATTAAAAGGATTACCATATATAACACAAAATTTCTCCGCCGATTCCTTCTAGTCGAGCCTCCCGGTCTGTCATTATACCTCGAGAAGTAGAAATAATTACAATCCCCATCCCACCTAAAATTCTAGGAATTCGTTGAGAGTTAGAATATATTCGTAGACCGGGTCGACTGATCCGTTTTAAATTTAAAAAATTTCTATAGGGTTTTTGCCTATTCCTTCTATGTCGCAGGGTTAAAACTAAAAAATATTTGTTTTTTTCTCGATGTTTTCTGACGTTTTCGATAAAACCTTCTCGCAAAAGGATTTTAACAATATTTTCGGTAATATTAGTAGATGCTATGCGAACAACTCTTTTTCTATCCATATCAGCATTTCGTATAGAGGTTATTATCTCAGCAATAGTGTCTCTACCCATGATGAACTAAAATTATTGGTGCCTCAAAATTGAATATAATCAACATGTTTTTCTTTTTTTTATTGGTTTATGAATATGAATTTTTCAAGGTATATGCGTGAGACACAATCTAGGAATTAATCTAGTTCTTAATCTATTTTTTTTTTTCAAATACCCAAAAGATATCACGATCCCCCCTTTTTTATAATACCTCGGGAGCTAATGAAACTATTTTAGTAAAATTTAATTGTCTCAATTCCCGGGGGATTGCACCAAAAATGCGAGTTCCTTTTGGATTTCCTTCTTGATCAATTACAACTGCAGCATTGTCATCATATCGTATTATTATACCGCTGTCACGTTTAAGTTCTTTACAGGTACGAACAATTACAGCCCTGACTACTTCTGATTTTTCTAGGGGCATATTTGGTACTGCTTCTTTGATCACAGCAACAATAACGTCACCGATATGAGCATATCGACGATTACTAGCTCCTATGATTCGAATACACATCAATTCTCGAGCCCCGCTATTATCCGCTACATTTAAATGGGTCTGAGGTTGAATCATATCAATTTTTTAGTCTATTCTTCCAATGCAAAGGCTGAAGAAAATTAAAGAATATTGTTTAGCCAAAAAAAGAAACTTGCGATTTTGTTTCATCCACAAGACTCATTTCTGTCGGTTCTACATTTTTATCCCGAAAAAATAAATTGAGTTCGTATAGGCATTTTAGATGCTGCTATTAAAATAGCCCTTCTAGCTATATTTTCGGTTACCCCACCCATTTCATATAGTATTCGTCCCGGTTTAACAACAGCTACCCAATATTCAGGGGATCCTTTCCCCGAACCCATACGCGTTTCAGCCGGTCTTACTGTAACCGGTTTGTCTGGAAATATACGGACCCATATTTTTCCGCCACGGCGTGCATTTCGTGTCATTGCTCGTCGACCTGCTTCGATTTGTCTAGATGTGATCCAAGCAGGTTCAAGTGCCTGAAGAGCATATTTACCGAAACAAATATGATTACCTCGATAAGATATTCCTTTCATTCTTCCTCTATGTTGTTTACGGAATCTAGTTCTTTTGGGGTTATAGTTGATGGTTGTTTCGGAATTCCATCTCTACTACAAAACTGGACGTGAGAGTTTCTTCTCATCCAGCTCCTCACGAATAAAAAGATTAAAAGTGGAATTTCAATTAATTTGAATAGATATTAGAACATGTTGAATAGATATTAGAACATGTTTCTAAAAAATTTTATAAATAATAGAATAGTATTCTAATAAAATTCTAATAAATCTTTCTTTTCTTTTGTCCTTTATATTTATACAAGTTTACCAAAAAAAAAGTTTTCGCGGGCGAATATTTACTCTTGCAATCTCTATTTCAGTCGTAGCGCTTCTTCGTGATTTCTCAGAATATCAGAATAGATTAATTTATTTCCGGTTCATTTCGCCATCCCAACTAGTGACTCAGTTAAGATTCATTTGTTTAATAAAATCTTTTGCATTCACAGCTTTCATCGTTCCCATCGTTTCGTATTTAATGATTAGGTCAGAATTTTACAAC